TCTATTCAATGCCGGAATCCGACCTGCTATTAATGTCGGTATTTCTGTTTCCAGAGTTGGATCCGCAGCTCAAATTAAAGCCATGAAACAAGTAGCCGGCAAATTAAAATTGGAACTAGCACAATTTGTGGAATTAGAAGCCTTTGCACAATTTGCTTCTGATCTCGATAAAACTACTCAGAATCAATTGGCAAGAGGTCAACGATTACGCGAGTTGCTTAAACAATCCCAATCAGACCCTCTCGCGGTGGAAGAACAGATAGCTACTATTTATACCGGAGCGAATGGATATCTAGATTCGATAGAACTTGGACAGGTAAAGAAATTTCTCGGTCAGTTACGCAACTACTTAAAAAAGAATAAACCTCAATTTAAAGAAATTATATCTTCTACCAAGACATTCACCGAGGAAGCGGAATCACTTTTGAAGGAAGTTATTCAGCAACAGATCGAACTGTTTTTACTTCAAGAACAAACATAAATTTCTCACTTTTTTCTATTCTTAGTACAAGAATAATCGTTGAGAAATAGTTCTAATTCGAATGATTCAAAAAAGGTTTCTTGGTATAGCCATTTTAAAAATGGATGTAAATAAATTGCGTCCAATAGGATTTGAACCTATACTAAAGGTTTAGAAGACCTCTGTCCTATCCATTAGACAATGGACGCTTTTCATTCCTATTTTCTTCTTTTGTATTCTTAGTTCATATAAAAGATATTACCGGGAAAATCCTTTATAGAAAAAAGGATGTATATCTAAATTGATGGTGCATGTATTTATAATACATAATATGTAGCGGGTAGCGGGAATCGAACCCGCATCGTTAGCTTGGAAGGCTAGGGGTTATAGTCGACGTTGGTTGATTATTTTTAACGTCTCTAATTCAAAACTGAACATGAAATTTTTATTTCATTCGGCTCCTTTATGGAAGATTGATGTATTCATAGAGAAAGAATTACATCCATAACATCTATGTCAGCCTTTCTGTTTGAATGTATCCAAAACTATTTGCTTACTAGATGATCCCTCTAGAGGAGAGGGATTATATGAAATCCGTCTAGTCTAGTTACTTCGTTCTCTATTTTTACTGGCAGGATCCTGAGGAAAAGAATTTCGTTTCCACCGAGCTGAAACAATATGCGATGCGGATGGTTCTAGTAAACCAAAACCACTCTCTTCCAGCTTGTTTGGCTTCAATTTCCCTTTTACAACACCAAAATAGAAGATCTAGTTACGATTGGAACTAAACTTTTGTATCTTCATCCATGGATCCTTAGTCATACTTATTCGATTGGAAGACTGGATCCAGTTCAAAAAAATTATGTTTCACGACTACATAATCCATTTTTATTTTTAATAAATAAAAATGAATTTCTAATAGGACTTTGGATACAAATCGTGAGAATGTATGTTCTTCCTCAAATATGCTATTGAGAGGTAAAGGATTAAACCTTTTTAAGAAATAAAGTTTTTGATCGGAGTATGAAAAAAACGGAGATACCCCTTCCCTTAACTATTTAAGTTTTTAATAGAACGAATCACACTTTTACCACTAAACTATACCCGCTACATATACATTATTGTATATAAATGGATTATTTGTCGAACAAAGGAGTGAGACGCAATCAAGATAGGATCCAAATTATGGTGTTGACGCATATTTAGTCCTGTTAGCCAGGGACTTAAAAGGGTAAAGGGCACAAAGCTTTTAAAATTTTCGAATTTTTAAAATAACATACATAAATTTCAATAAGACTATATATATCCTTGTTTTGTTGGATTGCTAGTATTTTCGGATTGAAGGGGTCATTGAAGCTAGACAAAAAGAGGTACGTACTGGCCTGGCCGGTACTTAACTAAGACCCGGCCTCGGCCGGGGGAATAAATCTTTCGTACAAAATCAAAGAAGTAAGGTATTCTTTCTATTGTATTGTAGATACTTGTTTCGAATCATTATCTAAATGTAATTCCTGATCAAATTCGTTCTTTATTTACTCTGAACTTACTTATTTTATATTAATGAAAAATAGGAAATTCCTAATATAAAATTTTATAATTGCATTTTATTTAATTATAAAATAATAATTTATATATAATATAATATTATATTAATATATATGTAATAGTAATATATATTAATATATTAATTCATAATATATTCATAATATATGAAAATATTAATTCATAATATATTCATAATATATGAAATATGAAAATAAAATAAAGAAAATATTGAATTCTCCGTAATTTCTTTAATTTAAATTATTTCGATTTTCTTTTCCGTTTAGAGTTTGGAGAGATGGCTGAGTGGACTAAAGCGTCGGATTGCTAATCCGTTGTACGAATTATTCGTACCGAGGGTTCGAATCCCTCTTTCTCCGCTCGCTCTGATTACTCGACCTGCTTGATACTTTCGATTTCGAACTTTCAAAAGGAATTTAAATTCCTTGAATTTATCATAGGTAAATTTATAGAATAGATAAAATAATAAGAAAAGTTTAGAAAAAAAAATTATTCCTCACGTCCAGGATTACGTCCTGGATCATTAGATAAGAATCCGAAGATGAAGAGAGAAACAAAGAATATCACTACTGTGTAAACAAAGAGTTTAAGACTAAGCATTACACAACCTCCAAAATAATCTTATTTTCGAAAAAGGGAATAGATTACCTATTTTTTCTTTTCAACACATATACTATTTTGTTTAATTTGTTTGTTTAATTTTACACGACCCCCTGCAAAAAATTCAATTTTGGAAAAGAAAGTAATTTTTACGAATTTCTTTGTATTGTATGTAATAAGATTTTTCTTTCTTACTTACAACTTACAAAAAACTTCTTGTCATATCGACATTTAGGTATTGTACGGGACCTAGACCCAGTAAACTCTTTGCTCACTGAAAGGTGAGAACGAGTAAATAAGCTGATCCAAATTCATCTTTGCGGTTATTTAATATTAATATACAATAATTGAAATTTTTGAATCGAGGGTTTATTTTATAATAAGAATGTAATACTTAGTCGATCTTATTCATTTTTCGAATTTTATTATCGAATAAATCATGAATCGATTTGGATTTGGCAAAATGAGTCTATTTGGCAAAGTATTAAAAATTTCATCGAAAACTTACAGCAGCTTGCCAAACAAAAGCTAATAGAAAAAAGAAAAGAGGTATAACAGGCATAACATCTACGATTGGATTGAAAACCGCATAAGCTTCGGGCAATTTGGCAAAGAAAAAACTGTTCGAATAAAGGACAGAATTAAGACAGATACAGATTAAGCTAAAGATATTAAGCATAACAAACATTTCGTTCTTGTGTATTAGATAATTTTATTTTTATTGAATTATTTTTATAAGGGAAAAATGAAAAAGAAAGGAATTCTACTTTCATACATTATCTTAATTGAATTCTATGTAATGATCAATGAATTTTTTACATTATATATATAATTTATATGTCTTAAATCCTAGCAACAAAAATATGCTACATATGTATTTAATATGTATTTATTTTTCATATGTATTTATTATGTATTACGTATTATGTAATGTACTTTTGGGGGTATTTTTTTTTGGGGGGGGGGGGGGTTGACCAATAACTAATAAGACTAGTAGTCTTTACTAGTGCCAAAGGATAAAAATGGGGCGTGGCCAAGCGGTAAGGCAGCGGGTTTTGGTCCCGTTACTCGGAGGTTCGAATCCTTCCGTCCCAGATCCTATCTTCTGTTTCTGATAGATAGGATCACACTGTATCCCACATAAAAATCCCACATAAAACAAAAAATATTTAAGAGAACAAAAAGTTGTTCTGAATTCTTAGAATGTATTTTTTTTTTTATAAATATGTTTTATTCATATGATAGAATATCGAGGTAAATAAATTTGATCCTTACTGAACTTTATCCTTATCCCAGATTTACAAAAAGTATATAGAATACTTTTCTATCCATAGGTAGAAACTATCCATAGGTAGAAAGTATGGACTATTATATACTGCTTGTTGAGCCAATGACTATTCATAATTACACATATTAAATGAAATATATTTAAGGTTAAATATATTTCATCGTGGTTTGAAATTCAATTGAATTTTATTTTTTTTTATTAGAGGAATGTTATGGTAAAACTTCGTTTGAAACGATGTGGTAGAAAGCAACGTGCGACTTGAAGGACATGATCGGCTGTGGATTTTTACATCCACCATTTTCCATAAAAATGAAGATGCTCTTGTCTCGACATAATTTGTTCTGTTCCATTAGGAATCTAATTTGTCTTAGATTGATAGTACGTGATGGAGCTCGAGTAGAAAAGATTGATTTATTTATCAAGGGGAAGAATCTAGGGTTAGTGCTAATCAATCAATAAGTTAGATCAACTTTGTAAATATATCTTCAATATCAATATAAAATAAAAAAAATCGAAAGGTTTAAACTTGAAACAAGTTAAAAAAAAAAGTTTTTTTTTCGATAAAAAGGTGTATCCTAGGAAATCAATTCTTCGTATTCTATTTCTATGGGTATTCCATTTATATAGAAAAAAATAACAAAAAACAAAAGGTATGTTGCTGCCCTTTTGAAAAGGAGTAAGGATCACCGAAGTAATGTCTAAATCCAATGATTTTACAAAGGAAAGATAAAGGATTCCGGAACAAGGAAACACTATTTTCAATTGTCTCAAGAAAGGGATCAGAATAATTGACTCGGGATGAGACAAACAAAAGAGGTTAGAGACGGCTCAATAAATGTTTAAGGATTCCCCTGGGACTATGTCAGAATTACCCAACTTGAGTTATGAGTACGAATGAAAAATTTTTTTCTCGAGTTCGAGCCGTATGAGGATAAAACCTCTTATACGTTTCTGGGGGAGATTGTTTATGTGCATCTATCCCAATGAGCCATCTATCGAATCGTTGCAATTGATGTTCGATCCCGACGAGAAGGGAGAGATCTTCGAAAAGTGGGTTTTTATGATCCGATAAATAATCAAACTTATTCAAACGTTCCTGCTATTCTATATTTCCTTGAAAAAGGTGCTCAACCAACAGGAACTGTTTCTGACATTTTTAGGAAAGCAGATTTATTTAAAGAAAAAATTTCGAGTTAAAGTTAATTAGTTAAAATGAAAAGTTAATTAAAAGAAAAAAGACCAAAATAAAGAAAAAAGGGGGGGAGGAATAAATATATATAGTGTAATTATTTACCTACAATTTATTATCTATAATTTGTCCTTTTCCTGTTATAGGAATCCAGCAACAAACAAGGAATTAATCTTGTTTATCCTTTATTGATTGAATAAACCTGTCTGTCTTTATCTCTTCCTTATTTTATAAAAATTTCTGATTTATTTATATTTTTTTTGTTTGTGCCAATCCAACAAAAATCTTTATTTGATTTACTTCAGTTTTTTATTCGTTTTATCACCATTCTAGTCATATTTATATTGACAATGTTATATTGAACAAATATAATTGATCGTAGATAAAGAAATCTCTTTATCCTGACCCTATCTGTATTATTGGATTTGGTTTTCAATTCACTTCAGTCAAATGACGGGTTTGTATTGCCGAGTTTACTGTCATAGAAGATGTTTTTTTTTCCTTAACTTGGGTTAAATAAAAAAATGTATAAATAAATGGTTGGTCCGTCGGAATTTTGGCATTTCTATTAGGAATTTGGTGTTTTTTACTACGATCTATACATTTTTTTTCTAATTGATCAATAAATCAACAAGAAAGATTTGTTCTTAGTTCAATGTTTTGATGGGGTCGCGCAGTCTAATTCAATTGGTTTTTTTTCGATCGTATCTACATATCCAACTTTTGTTTTGAAGGGTTGGGTTGCTAACTCAACGGTAGAGTACTCGGCTTTTAAGTGCGACTATGATCTTTTACACATTTTGATGAAGCAATAAATTCGTCCAGACTTTTGGTAGAGTCTATAAGACCACGACTGATCCTCAAAGGTAATGAATGGAAAAAGCAGCATGTCGTAATACGTAATATAATAAAATAATAGATTTATTATTTTATTTTCATTGAAAAAATTTCAAATTAAAATGAAAGTGAAATTAAGAATTTATCCTTACTCAATTCTTACAATTTTTTTTGGTAGGGAAGTGGACAAAACAAATTAAAATTTATAGTTTGGTCTAGTGAATAAATGGATAGAGCTTCATGGCTCCAATTCCAATTCTGATAAACCAAAAAGCAACGAGCTTATGTTCTTAATTTGAATTAAATGATTACCCGATCTAGTTAGACGTTAAAAATGGATTAGTACCTGGTACCCTGGTACGGGAAAGGATGGGGTCTCCCGTGAGGAGACCATTGATTCTTTTTTTTTTTTATGAATCCTAAATATTGATTATTATGGGTTAGAGACGAATGTGTAAAAGAAACAGTATACTGATAAAGATAATTAATTCCAAAATCAAAAGAGCAATCAGGTTGCAAAAATAAAGGGTCATTATCCTCTTGTAATTATAACGAAGATAAACCATTTTTGATAGAAAAAGGGGAGTAAAAAAACCTATTGATTGGATTCCCTCTTTCCTTTACATACAGGTTTTTTATTATTATTGTATATATACATAATCTTCTTTATTATACATAATACTCTGTTTTGACCATATTGCACTATGTATCAGTTATTTTATAACTCAAGAAGTTCCTTCTACCTCTGCTTCACGTGGAAATATAAATGGAAGAATTACAAGGATATTTAGAAGAAGATAGATCTCGGCAACAACAGTTTCTATATCCACTTCTCTTTCAAGAATATATTTACGTATTTGCTTATGATCATGGGTTAAATAGTTCAATTTTTTATGAACCCCAAAACTCCTTGGGTTATGACAATAAATTTAGTTCAGTACTTGTGAAACGTTTAATTATTCGAATGTATCAAAAAAATTATTTGATTTATTCGGTTAATGATATTTACCAAAATTTATTTGTTGGGCATAACAATTATTTTTATTTTAATTTTTTTTCTCAGATTCTATCTGAAGGTTTTGCAGTCATTGTAGAAATTCCATTTTCGCTGCAGTTAATATCTTCCCTTGAAGAAAAAGAAATACCAAAATCTCACAATTTACAATCTAGTCATTCAATATTTCCTTTTTTAGAGGATAAATTATTGCATTTAAATTATCTGTCCGATATACTAATACCCTATCCCGTCCATATGGAAATCTTGGTCCAAATGCTTCAATCCTGGATCCAGGATGTTCTCTCTTTACATTTATTGCAGTTCCTTCTCCACGAATATTATAATTGGACTAGTCTCATTATTCCGAAAAAATCTATTTACGTATTTTCAAAAGAAAATAAAAGACTATTTTGGTTCTTATATAATTTATATATATATGAATACGAATTTCTATTAGTGTTTCCTTGTAAACAATCCTCTTTTTTACGATTAATATCTTCTGGAGTCCTTCTTGAGCGAATACATTTTTATGTAAAAATAGAACATCTTGGAGTGTGCCGAATTTT